TTTTATAGTTAGAATTGATTGGTCGTATCTATCCAATACCTATAATCTACTATGATAACGTATGATAACGACTCGCTATTCACTCGGGTTCTGAGTCATAATCATTATGTAGGAGAGATGGCCGAGTGGTTCAAGGCGTAGCATTGGAACTGCTATGTAGGCTTTTGTTTACCGAGGGTTCGAATCCCTCTCTTTCCGTACCTTCAGCTAAACCACCAACGGTACTTATCACAATACAATGTCTCAAATCAACTAATAATGGATACCATTAGTCCAAGAGTTAGGCTTTCCTTTGATATAGATTCCATATTCCTAATTGTTGTGGTACATAAAATTAAACTACTGAAAAAAGGTCGACAAGGAATTCAAATATGGCAACCAATCTCTTACTTGGACGAAAAGAGAAGAGAGCAAAATAGCCCTAATCTTTTTTTGTTAGTTAGGTTTAAGTTTGACGGGAATAATATTCTACGACTAGCAATTCGTTTATTTTCAAACCGACCCATTTATTATCTATTATTTGATTGACTACTCCTTTATATTGGAACGGGTGAAGAGTCAAATATTTTGGCACTTCCTCATGAGGGGATGAATCAAGAGAATTTTTAATCAGAGTTTGGGATTTTTGTTCATCCTTCGCTGTAATAACATCTCGTGGTTTGCAGCGATAACTTGGTATATCTACTATACGACCATTAACTAAAACATGTCTATGGTTAACTAATTGGCGGGCTCCAGGAATAGTCGACGCCATACCCAATCGAAAAAGGATGTTATCCAAGCGCATTTCAAGTAATTGTAGTAAAACCTGACCTGTTGAACCTTTGGCTTTTCCCGCGATACGGACATATTTAAGTAATTGTCGTTCTGTAAGACCATAATGAAAACGCAATTTTTGTTTTTCTTCTAGACGAATACGATATTGAGATCTTTTACCGGAACGCGATTGGTTTCTAAGATCACTTCCGGTTCTAGGCCTTTTACTAGTTAGTCCCGGTAAAGCCCCCAGACGGCGTATTTTTTTGAAACGAGGACCTCGGTAACGTGACATAAAGACTCCTTATTTTATTTTAATTTTACAGAATAAACCTAAATTAAAACTGAACTATAAATGAAGTGAAATCAACTGAAGTCTTCTACTACAAAGAATAATGAGATAAATTATATCAATATACGGACTCTTTTGTATGCTTATTGTATGTATATATAAAAATATAAAAAAAAGGATCCTTTTTTTTATATATTTTTACTGTAAATATATAACTCCTCCTATTTTTATTCATAGTTGGACGTTCTTACAAGATAATAGATCGGTGACCCTTAACCCTTAGAAAAGGGGAGGAAGCCTTTAATTTAATACTATTTTCCAGCATTCTTTAGATTTCACGGAGACATTAGCAATCACGTAAAAAAGCAACCAAATAGATAGAAGCCAGCTATCGGAATCGAACCGATGACCATCGCATTACAAATGCGATGCTCTAACCTCTGAGCTAAGCGGGCTCACACAATAGAAATTGGGCATGCATAGGAATTCAATAACCTACTGGGATCGTAGCTATTAACTATCCATCCTTAGCTATTCATAATTAATATGAGTCTAGAAAAGAATAGAAAGCGCATATTTCAAATAAATATTTAATATTTATAGATGATAACCATTAATTGACTATAGCGATATGTAATTTCTATTTATTTATCTTCAGTATCGGAATTAAACAGTCACATTTAAAATGATATTTTCATTTTTTATTATTATCTATTACTTTAACTATAGAAACTATATATTTTTCGAATATTTTATATTATTATATTTGACTATATATCTTTAGAAATAGATTTCTATTTTTTATTAATTATTATATTTTGTTTATTGAATATTGAATTACGAATTGATTAGCTATAGTAATTAGATTACTAAGTAATAGTAATTCTTAATATTGATTTAATTATAATTCATTTCGTTTTTAGTTAAGGAAATCATCAAAATGAAAGAAAGAGACGCAATCCCGATCATAATGAGACATTACTCCGCTTTCAGTCATAAATAAAAGCATAAACTAAGACAAAATCGACCGTTTGAGTATTCAAAATTTATCGGGGCAAATGGGCGGAAAAAAAGACTATATATGTGATATATATCCAGCTAGATTGAATTGTGGGTACAGAAATGATAAAATAATTTCTGATTGAACCAAATATAAGATATGGGTCTCCGAAAGAAATGACAGAAGATAGGCAAAAAATCAAATTTAAAATAGGGGTAAATGCTTTTAGATATAGGAATCCCTATCTAATCAATTAAAAGGTTACAGCATAGCATAAAATAAATGAAAAAAAAAAAGGGAACGATATCACAATTAGATCCTAATCTAAAAACAAAAAGGAAAGGGGGATATGGCGAAATTGGTAGACGCTACGGACTTAATTAAATTGAGCCTTGGTATGGAAACCTACTAAGTGATCACTTTCAAATTCAGGGAAACCCTGGAATTAAAAA